CTCTAACACAAATGGATGCGTCTCTAATTTCATAGAGATTACTTCTCAATACAATTTCTTTCAAATTTAATAAAATTTCATGTACTGATTCTTCAATACCTACTACTGTAGAATATTCATGTGGTACCTTCTCAGATTTTGCACGTGTGATACATGTTCCTTCTATTTCTCCAAGTAAAGCCCTCCGTATGGAGATACCTATAGTATCCGCTTGTCCTTTCATAAGCGGGGACAGAATGAAACGTCCATAATAAAGACGCTTACTGTCTACTCGTGATTCAACACACTTCCACTGTAGTGTTCGAGTGGATTCTGCTATTTCCTCTCGAACCATACTAATATTCTAATTTGATCAGATCATTGAATCATTTATTTCTCTTGATAGTTGTTTAATTCTTATTTCTACACACGTCTTTTTTGGGGAGGTCGACATCCATTATGTGGCATAGGTGTTACATCACGTACGAAACTTAATAGTATACCACTTCTACGAATGGCTCGTAATGCTGCATCTCTTCCGAAACCAGCACCCTTTATCATAACTTCTGCTCGTTGCATATCCTGATCAATTATTGTACGAATAGCGTTTACTGCTGCAGCTTGAGCAGCATAGGGTGTTCCTCTTCTTGTGCCTTTGAATCCAGAAGTACCCGCGGAGGCCCAAGAAACCACCTGACCACGTACATCTGAAACAGTTACAATGGTATTATTGAAACTCGCTTGAACATGAATAACTCCTTTTGGTATTCTACGTGCATTCTTGCGTGAACCAATACGTCCATTCCTACGGGAACCAATTCTTGGTATAGATTTTGTCATATTTTATTATCTCATAATAATGAGTCAGAAATATATGTAAATATACGGAGATATCCATTTCATGTTAAAACGGATCCCTTATACAATACAGGGATTAGAAAGAAAGTTCTTTTTTTTTTAAGGATTACCCTTGTCTCTGTTTATGTCTCGGATTGGAACAAATCACCATAATTCGTCCACGCCTACGAATCAGTCGACATTTCTCACAAATTTTACGAACGGAAGCCCTTATTTTCATATTTATCATTCCTTTACTCCTGAATCTATTCCTTGGAAGAAAATGAGTCTCTTGAATTTTTGAACTTCGAATTGTATACCGTACCCTACACACGAAAGGAATGTTTTAAAAAATCACTTAATCGTTTGAATCCTTGTTACGAAGTCTATAAATTATACGTCCCTTGGTTGAATCATAACGACTTACTTCGATTTTGACTCTATCTCCAGGTAGTATCCGTATAAAACTGCGTCGTATCCTTCCTGAAACATAACCTAGAATTAAATCTTCATTATCTAAACGTACCCGGAACATACCATTGGGAAGTGATTCAATAATTACACCTTCATGAATCAATTTTTGTTCTTTCATTCCAGGTAACCCCTTTAAAGTATCAACTAATGGAGAAGAGTTATATAACTTACTTTTCCCCTATTTCACAAATGGGAATTTAGAGCTCAAATTAGGATACCGGAGGAGGATCACCATATATAACACAAAATTTCTCCTCCAATTTTTTTTAGTCGAGCTTCTCGATCTGTCATTATACCTTGAGAAGTAGAAAGAATTACAATCCCTATTCCACCTAAAATCTTAGGAATTCGTTGATAGTTGGAATAGATTCGTAGACCGGGTCGGCTGATACGTTTTAAAATAGTTCTATATACTCCTTTACTAGTCCTTCTATGTCGTAGGGTTGAAACCAAGAAAAATCTCTGATTTTCCTGATGTTTTCGAACGTTTTCAATAAAACCTTCTCGTAGAAGTATTTTAACAATGTTTTCGGTGATATTAGTGGATGCTATTCGAACCGTTCCTTTTTTATCCATGTCAGCATTTCTTATAGAAGTTATTATATTGGCAATAGTATCCCTACCCATGACGAACTAGAATTATTGGTGTCTCCTAATTTTGATATAATCAACATGTTTTTTCTTTGTTTTATTTTTTTTTATTTAAAGTATATGCGTGAGACCTAATCCACTAATAATTAATAATAATTAATTGTTCTATTTTTGATACCCGAAACTATTATAGGTTTATCTACTAGTATTTATAATACCTCGGGAGCTAATGAAACTATTTTAGTAAAATTAAACTGTCTCAATTCCCGAGGAATCGCACCAAAAACTCGAGTTCCTTTTGGATTTCCTTCTTGATCAATGACAACTGCTGCATTGTCATCATATCGTATTATGATACCGTTGTTACGTTTGAGTTCTTTACATGTACGTACAATTACAGCTCTAATTACTTCTGATCTTTCTAGAGGCATATTGGGTACTGCTTCTTTGATTACAGCAACAATAACGTCACCAATATGAGCATATCGGGGATTCCCTGTCCCTATGATTCGAATACACATCAATTTTCGAGCCCCGCTGTTATCTGCTACATTCAAAAGGGTTTGGGGTTGAATCATATCATTTTTTTTTTTTATCTGTTATTTCAATGCAAGGAATGAAGGAAAAAAAGAAATATTGTCTTTCCAGAAATAAAGAAATCTGTGGTTGTTTGTTTTTTCATTCTCAATATAATGAAATAACCCTTTTATTTTTGTTTAGTTCTATACCCCTATCCTGTAATAACAAATTGAGTTGGTATAGGCATTTTGGACGCAGCTATTGAAATAGCGGTCCTAGCTACAGTTTCGGATACTCCGCTCATTTCATAAAGTATTCGACCCGGTTTAACAACGGATACCCAATATTCGGGAGATCCCTTTCCCGAACCCATACGTGTTTCCGTGGGTCTTACCGTAACAGGTTTGTCGGGAAATATACGTACCCATATTTTTCCACCACGACGCGCATATCGTGTCATTGCTCTTCGCCCTGCTTCTATTTGTCTAGCTGTGATCCAAGCGGGTTCAAGTGCCTGAAGAGCATATCTACCAAAACTAATCTGATTGCCTCGACAAGATATTCCCCTCATTCTTCCTCTATGTTGTTTACGAAATCTGGTTCTTTTGGGGTTATAGTTGATGGTCATTTCTTGATTCCATCTCTACTGCAGAACCGGACATGAGAGTTTCTTCTCATCCAGCTCCTCGCGAATGAAATGATTCAATAATATTACATATTTCTAATAAATAATGCACTAAACCACTAAACTAAGTAATGTCTTTGATATTTAATTTATTGAACTGTATATATAATCAAGATACAAAGCTAGACATATATATTTATCTGTAAATATGGATAATGCTTTTTTTTTTATTTATATTATACCAAATCATTCTTTCTTTTTTTTTATCCCTATTGAATTACGCCAAATAAAAAAGAAAATATGGTAATCCAATAAACAAGGGTTTCGCGAGCGAATATTGACTCTTTTCTGCTTCATTCGTAGTTTCAATCCATGACTTCTCAAAATAAATCAATTTGTTTTTGGTTCGTTCCGCCATCCCGCTCAATGAATCATTAGCATTCGTTTTCAATAGAATCCATGCAGTCACAAGTTTCACCGTTCCTATAGCTTCTCCATTAATGCCTAGGTCTGAATTCTGCAACGGAGCTCTCAACAAAATTTGGTCCCCGGTCAATCTTCTCAGTTTCTATTAACTCCAGGCTCTTTATTATTTTATACTTAATTTTTTTATACTATATTCTTATTTTTATTTTATATTCAGTATTGATGCTTTATCACATTGCCCTTATATGACATGATTCATAGACCATACATACTTGGAATCATATATCATTAGTATTTTTGTTCTCTCTTTCTATCATCTTTCCATTTATCCACATCCCCTGACTTTTGCCTCACAACCCATAATAAGATTTTTTCTTATGGGAAAAATTGCAGTTGCTACAACTATATGATTGATTCAGTCATATAGTGACTCTTTCTTGGGATCTCGATAATACGAAGCAATAAGTTGCTTATTTCTTATTTATATGGTTATTAAGTTCATAGTAGAGTTCAGTCTATATTTTTTCGGAATTCCAACTCTAAACTGACTTTTAAGTTAAAGAAAAAATTAACGAGTCACACACTAAGCATAGCAATTCTAACAAAAAGTGGTTAATCGAATTTTTATTCAACCCTATAGAATTAGAATTGCTCTTTTTTTTTTTAATAGAAAAAGAATGAAATGTCATTTTTTGTTCTATCACTATACATTAGCCAGAATAGTAAAACAAATAAAAGTCCATTATTCCTAGTCTACAAATATCCAAATTTTTATGCCTAATACTCCATAGATAGTTCGAATTGTATAGGAACAATGATCAATTTTAGCGCGAATTGTTTGTAGGGGAACTCTCCCTTCTCTGATCCATTCAACACGTGCAATTTCTTTTCCGTCGATACGCCCTGCAATTTGCACTTGAATTCCTTTTGTATCCGTTTGTTCAGTTAATTCAATAGCCTTTTTCATTGCCTTTCGAAACGAAACTCTATTTTTTAATTGTAAAGCTATATATTCTGCAAGAATATTTGCTTGCTCATAAGGTTTTTCAACTCTTGTGATAGCAATCTTGAGTCTGCGATTCGAAAAATGAAACTCTTTTTGCACATTTATCTGTAATTCTTCAATTCCTCGTGTTCGTCCTTCTATTAACAAATTCGGGAATCCAATGTGGATTATGACCTGAATCAAATCAATTCTTTTTTTTATTCTTATACGTGCAATTCCTTCGAAACCTGAGGATATTCTCCTATTTTTTTGTATATAGTTCTTGATACTATTTCGTATTTTTTCATCTTCCTGTAGACCCATGGAAAAATTTCTTGGTTGTGCGAACCAAAAGGAATGATGACTTTGGGTTGTACCAAGTCTGAAACCGAGTGGATTTATTTTTTGTCCCATATTTTTTTTCTATTATCTTTCCATCCATATTTTTTTCTAAATAGAAATCTAAATCTTAGATCTTAGATTCATTTAAAAACGACTTAGATTTATCCTTCAATACAATTGTTATATGACAAGTAGGTTTTTTTACAGGATAACTACGCCCTT